TATACGAACCCGCGCGAAGAGTAGTGATTTAACTCTAAGAGCTAGCGATCTCGATGAAACTCAAAAATACAAGCAGTTGTGGGTTCAATGCGAAAATTGTTATGGATTAAATTATAAGAAACTTTTGAAATCACAAATTAATATTTGTGAACAATGTGGATATCATTTGAAAATGAGTAGTTCAGAAAGAATCGAAGTTTTGATCGACCCCGGTACTTGGGATCCTATGGATGAAGACATGGTCTCCGGGGATCCCATTGGATTTCATTCGGAGGAGGAGACTTATAAAGATCGTATTGATTTTTATCAAAGAAACATAGGATTAACCGAGGCTGTTCAAACAGGCGTAGGTCAACTAAATGGTATTCCCGTAGCAATTGGGGTTATGGATTTTAAATTTATGGGGGGTAGTATGGGATCCGTAGTCGGGGAGAAAATAACCCGTTTGATTGAGTACGCTACCAATCAATTTATACCTCTTATTATAGTGTGCGCTTCGGGGGGGGCGCGCATGCAAGAAGGAAGTTTGAGCTTGATGCAAATGGCTAAAATCTCGTCTGCCTTATTTGATTACCAATCAAATAAAAAGTTATTGTATGTATCAATCCTTACATCTCCTACTACCGGCGGGGTAACAGCTAGTTTTGGTATGTTGGGAGATATTATTATTGCAGAACCAAATTCCTACATTGCATTTGCGGGTAAAAGAGTAATTGAGCAAACATTGAATAAAACGATACCCGAAGGTTCACAAGCTTCTGAATATTTATTCCAGAAGGGCTTATTTGACCTAATCGTACCACGTAATCTTTTAAAAAGTGTTCTGAGTGAGTTATTTAAGCTCCACGCCTTCTTTCCCTTGAATTCCAATTCAATGCGCTAGGTTCAATTATTTTATTTGTAGCAAACAAGTAGTTTGCTTATCGGAATCAAAGTAACTAAGAATGAAGTTTTCTTTGGTGACCTAAGATCTAATTGTAAAAAGAATAAAAAGTGGCGGATAACTCTTTTTTTTACCTGGATTCCCGATTACTAATTAAGAAGTCTCTATCAACAAGATAAAAACACGAGTTCTTCCTTTCGTGAAATTAGGCAAATAAAACGCATTTTGTCTTAGGTATAGAATCAAATTCAAATATAGAAAAAAATAGATATATGGTTTTGTATCTTTCTTCATCCCCCGAAAATCCTATTTTCACTAAAAATCCCGGTTGTGCCGCATTCTAATGAATCTTTCAATAATTTGTAAGAAACTCCTATTAATATTAAATTCGAAGACAATAACAAAACACAAAGAAATGAAGAAAAATAATCAAATGGATTATCATATGTATCTTTCATGTAGATAGACGAATAAGTCCATTTTTTGAGTTCTACATTCCTTGGACTTATTCTATATACTCAATTAGATACTTATATCTGTAATAAGAATTTTCAAATTGAATGAATTCATAATAACTACGAATTCATACTAATTACAATTATTAATTATAATTAGTATAAATAATAAATATGATATTAAAAAAAATAAGAACAGGTACAAATAGTAAATCGAGGTACCCATTTTATGACAACTTTCCAATTTCCCTCTATTTTTGTGCCTTTAGTAGGCCTAGTATTTCCGGCAATTGCAATGGCTTCTTTATTTCTTCATGTTCAAAAAAACAAGATTGTTTAGATCTGAGGGGACCCAATCTCATACGTTTTTTTGAAACTTAGACTTGTAGCATAACCCATATATTTATTTCGGGAAATAAGGTAGAACATGTGATTTCTGACGAACATAAAGGAAAAAGCTCTTATGCCTGCAGAAAATGATCTATGGGTAACTGAATTCCAGCTGGTTTGAAATAGATCAGGACTGCTGGATACCCAAAATGTAAAGTCGGCGGATCTATATGTATAAAAGTCGGCGGATCTATATGTATATCTGTATATTGGGATCATAGGAAGGGTGTGTTATTATTTTAGATCTAACCAATTTGAGGAATTACTCCTAAAGGTTCCCATCAAACTAGTGCTAGTTCACATTAAACTAGTGCTAGTTGATGAAAGTTCATTCGGAAACAAAAAAGTAAAGTCAAAACCATTTGGGGTATTCTCTCAATTCCAATAAAATGCAATCGGATCAAGTATGAGTTGGCGATCAGAACATATATGGATAGAACTTATAACGGGGTCTCGAAAACTAAGTAATTTTTGCTGGGCGCTTATCGTTTTTTTAGGTTCATTAGGATTCTTATTGGTTGGAACTTCCAGTTATCTTGGTAGAAATTTGATATCTTTTGTTCCGTCTCAGCAAATCCTTTTTTTTCCACAAGGGATCGTGATGTCTTTCTACGGGATCGCAGGTCTCTTTATTAGTTCCTACTTGTGGTGCACAATTTCCTGGAATGTAGGTAGTGGTTATGATCAATTCGATAGAAAGGAAGGAATGGTGTGTATTTTTCGGTGGGGATTTCCTGGAAAAAATCGTCGCATATTCCTCCGATTCCGTATAAAAGATATTCAATCCGTTAGAATAGAAGTTAAAGAGGGTATTTATGCTCGCCGTATCCTTTATATGGACATCAGAGGCCGGGGGGCTATTCCGTTGACCCGTACTGATGAGAATTTGACTCCACGAGAAATTGAACAAAAAGCCGCGGAATTGGCCTATTTCTTGCGCGTACCAATTGAAGTCTTTTGAGAAAGGGATTGGGCTGAAGAACGAATGCTTTCTCCGCAGGAGGGAAAAATACAAGAATCTTGTTTTTTTCTATAACTAAGTGATACTTTAGATGCAGATAAATCATATCTTGTAAATTATTTTCTTTTTGTCAATCGATTTTTTGATCATCACAATATCTTTCTCTCAATTATTCTATTCTTGACTATGGAAACTCCTTGGAATTTTTTTGAAATATTGGATATTTTGATAGAAAAAGAGTTCTTTACGTCTCCAAATCTTAACAATATTCATTCCTTAAAGGACTTCTTTTGTTCATTGATCGAAAGGAGACACGTGTTTTGTTTGGAATTTGATGAATTGAGATATCTGGAAACACCATTTTGTATTATTTCTTCAGTCGAATTCCAAGTGGAGTCTTAGTCTATTTCTGTATTCTTTCTAGATTCAAACAAAATCACAAAGAAAATAGATTCATAGGTTTGATACCTTGTCTAGAACTCATGTTTGGTTTGAAAGAAATATTGGATCACATAGAGTCGACAAATGAAGTGGGTTAATTAAAAATTCACAGGTTAAAAATGGCAAAAAAGAAAGCATTCACTCCTCTTTTGTATCTTGCATCTATAGTATTTCTGCCCTGGTGGATTTCTCTCTCATTTACTAAAAGTATGGAATCTTGGGTTACTAGTTGGTCGAATACGGGTCAATCCGAAATTTTTTTGAATGATATGCAAGAAAAAAGTCTTCTAGAAAAGTTCATAGAATTAGAGGAAATCCTCTTCTTGGAAGAAATGATCAAGGAATACTCGGAGACACATCTACAAAAGCTTCCTATAGAAATCCACAAAGAAACGATCCAATTAATCAAGATACACAATGAGGATCGTATCCATACGATTTTGCACTTCTCAACAAATCTAATCTGTTTTGTTATTCTAACCGGTTATTCTATTTTAGGTAATCAAGAACTTGTTATTCTTAACTCTTGGACTCAAGAATTCCTATATAACTTAAGTGATACAGTCAAAGCTTTTTTGATTCTTTTATTAACCGATTTATGTATCGGATTTCATTCACCCCATGGTTGGGAACTAATGATTGGTTCTGTCTACAAAGATTTTGGATTTGGTCATAATGATCAAATTATATCTGGTCTTGTTTCCACTTTTCCAGTTATTCTCGATACTATTTTTAAATATTGGATTTTTCATTATTTAAATCGTGTATCTCCGTCACTTGTAGTTATTTATCATTCAATGAATGATTGATAAAAGATCCGCCGATATTAATCCAATTAGAATGTTTCTTACTTTGTAGTTCTACAGAAGTATTAAAAACAGGCGATTTTCATACTATTTTCATAGTATACTTATACTATAGTATTCTAGTAAAATGATTCCAATAAATAGCAGAATCGTGGACAGGGAACTATACTAGAGACCTGCCAAATTTATTGTAGAACTTTTCGGATCAATGATTAGACCATGCAAACTAGAAAGACTTTTTCTTGGATAAAGGAGCATATTACTCGATCTATTTCCGTATCACTCATGATATATATCATAACTTGGACATCCATTTCAAGTGCATATCCCATTTTTGCGCAGCAGGGTTATGAAAATCCACGAGAAGCGACTGGGCGTATTGTATGTGCCAACTGCCATTTAGCTAATAAGCCCGTGGATATTGAGGTTCCACAGGCGGTACTCCCTGATACTGTATTTGAAGCAGTTGTTCGAATTCCTTATGATAAGCAAGTGAAACAAGTTCTTGCTAATGGTAAGAAAGGGGGTTTGAATGTGGGGGCTGTTCTTATTTTACCGGAGGGGTTTGAATTAGCTCCTCCCGATCGTATTTCTCCCGAGATGAAAGAAAAGATAGGCAATTTGTCTTTTCAGAGCTATCGCCCTAATAAACAAAATATTCTTGTGATAGGGCCTGTCCCCGGTCAGAAATATAGTGAAATCACCTTTCCTATTCTTTCCCCCGACCCCGCTACTAAGAAAGATGTTCACTTCTTAAAATATCCTATATACGTAGGGGGGAATAGGGGAAGGGGACAGATTTATCCCGACGGAAGCAAGAGTAACAATACAGTTTATAATGCTACAGGGGCGGGCATAGTAAGTAAAATCATACGAAAAGAAAAAGGGGGGTATGAAATAACCATAACAGATCCATCGGATGGACGTGAAGTGGTTGATATTATCCCTCCGGGACCAGAAGTTCTTGTTTCAGAGGGTGAATCCATCAAATTGGATCAACCATTAACGAGTAATCCTAATGTGGGTGGATTTGGTCAGGGAGATGCAGAAATAGTACTTCAAGA